TGAGGATTTGGTTCATCCGACACGTACACGTCATGGGCATCCTGCTTTTGTATGTTCTATAGATTTGTATGTAACTATTGAAAGTGAGGATATTCTACATAATGTGAATATTCCACCCAAAAGTTTTCTTTTAGTTCAAAATGATCAATATGTAGAATCAGAACAAGTGATTGCTGAGATTCGCGCAGGAACATCCACTTTGAATTTTAAAGAGAAGGTTCGAAAACATATTTATTCTGATTCAGAGGGAGAAATGCACTGGAATACCGACGTGTATCATGCACCTGAATTTACATATGGAAATGTTCATCTCTTACCAAAAACAAGTCATTTATGGATATTATTAGGAGAGCCGCGCAGATCTGATCTAGTCTCCCTTTCGATCCACAAGGATCAAGATCAAACGAACGCTCGTTCTTTTTCTGTCAAGAAAAGATCTATTTCTAACCTCTCGGTAACTAATGATCAAGTGAAACACAAATTCTTTAGTTCGGATTTTTCTGGTAAAAAAGAAGAAGAACGCCCTGATTATTCAGAACTTAATCGAATTGTTCGTTGTAATCTCAGATATCCGACCATTCTATACGCCGATTATGATTTATTGGCAAAGAGACGAAGAAAAAGATTCATTATTCCACTCCAATCGATTCAAGAACGTGAGAACGAACTAATGCCCCTTTCGGGCATCTCGATCGAAATACCCATAAATGGTATTTTTCGTAGAAATAGTATTCTTGCTTTTTTCGATGATCCTCGATACAGAAGAAAGAGTTCGGGAATTACTAAATACGGCACTATAGAAGTCTATCCAATCGCCAAAAAAGAGTATTTAATTGAGTATCGAGGAGTCAAGGAATTTAAGCCAAAATACCAAATAAAAGTGGATCGGTTCTTTTTCATTCCCGAGGAAGTGCATATCTTACCTGGATCTTCTTCCATAATGGTACGGAACAATAGTATTATTGGGATAGATACACAAATAGCTTTAACTACAAGAAGCCGAGTAGGCGGATTGGTTCGAGTGGAGATAAAAAAAAAAAGAATTGAACTAAAAATATTTTCTGGAGATATCCATTTTCCTGGAGAGACAGATAAGATATCTCGACATAGTGGTGTCTTGATACCACCAGGAACGGGAAAGACAAATTCGAAAGAATCCAAAAAAGGGAAAAACTGGATCTATGTCCAACGGATCACACCTACCAAGAAAAAGTATTTTGTTTTGGTTCGACCTGTAGTCACATATGAAATAACAGACGGTATAAATTTAGTAAGACTTTTCCCCCCGGATCTGTTGCAGGAAATGGATAATGTGCAACTTCGAGTTGTCAATTATATCCTTTATGGAAATGGCAAACCAATTCGGGAAATTTATAACACAAGTATTCAATTAGTTAGAACTTGTTTAGTATTAAATTGTACCCAAGACAAAAAAAGTTCTTATATCGAAGAGACCCGTACTTCCTTTGTTGAAATAGGGATAAATAGTTTGATTCGAGATTTTATAAAAATAGACTTAGTGAAATCCCCTATTTCGTATACCGCAAAAAGGAATGATCCTTCGGGTTCAGGATTTATCTCTGAGAATGGATCAGATTGCACCAATATCAATCCGTTTTCTTCCAGTTTTTTCTACTATTCCAACGCAAGGATTAAAGAATCCCTTAATAAAAACCAAGGAACTATTCATACATTGTTGAATAGAAATAAGGAATACCAATCTTTGATAATTTTGTCATCTTCCAATTGTTTTCGAATGGGCCCATTCAACGATGTAAAATATCACAATGTGATAAAAGAATCAATTAAAAAAGATCCCCCAATTCCAATTAGTAATTTCTTGGGCCCTTTAGGAACAGCCCTTCAAACTGCGAATTTTTATTCATTTTCCCATTTAATAACTTATAATCAGATCTTGGTAATTAACTATTTGCAACTTGACAACTTAAAACAGACCTTTCAAGTAATTAAATATTTTTTAATGGATGAAATTGATAAAATTTATAATTCTGATTCGTGCAGTAACATTATTTTGAATTCATTCAATTTAAATTGGTATTTTCTTCAGCACAATTATTGTGAAGGGATGTCTACAATAATGAGTCTTGGGCAGTTTATTTGTGAAAATGTATGTATAGCCAAAAACGGACCACACCTCAAATCGGGTCAAGTTCTAATTGTTAAAATGGATTCTGTAGTAATACGATCCGCTAAGCCTTATTTGGCCACCCCAGGAGCAACGGTTCATGGCCATTATGGGGAAATCCTTTACGAAGGAGATACATTAGTTACATTTATATATGAAAAATCGCGATCTGGTGATATAACGCAGGGCCTTCCAAAAGTGGAACAGGTATTAGAAGTGCGTTCGATTGATTCAATATCGATGAATCTCGAAAAGAGGGTTGAGGGTTGGCACGAATGTATAACAAGAACTCTTGGAATTCCTTGGGGGTTCTTGATTGGTGCTGAGCTAACTATAGTGCAAAGTCGTATCTCT